AGTTTAATGAATCTTCCACTTATTTGATGGGATGGTTAAGAGATTATCTATGGTTAAACTCTTCACAACTTATCAACGGATATAACCCGTTTGGTATGAATAGTTTATCAGTCTGGGCATGGATGTTCTTATTTGGGCATCTTGTTTGGGCTACAGGATTTATGTTCTTAATTTCCTGGCGTGGTTATTGGCAGGAATTGATTGAAACTTTAGCATGGGCTCATGAACGCACACCTTTGGCAAATTTGATTCGCTGGAAAGATAAACCAGTAGCTCTTTCAATCGTGCAAGCAAGATTGGTTGGATTAGCTCACTTTTCTGTAGGTTATATATTCACTTATGCGGCTTTCTTGATTGCCTCCACATCGGGCAAATTCGGTTAATTATTTATGTATTCTATCCGCAATCATATATTTTTTTTAATAAAAAAACTATAGGCTATAGGTATGCACTCTTATATTTATTTCTACATCTAGGATCCGATTTGTATCATTATCATTGATAATAAGAGGAACTGAAGCATTATGGCAAAGAAAAGTTTGATTTATAGGGAGAAGAAGAGGCAAAAATTGGAAAAAAAATATCATTTGATTCGTCGATCCTCAAAAAAGGAAATAAGTGAGATTCCGTCGCTAAGTGAGAAATGGAAAATTCATGGAAAATTACAATCCCCACCGCGTAATAGTGCACCTACACGTCTTCATCGACGTTGCTTTTCGACCGGAAGACCGAGAGCTAACTATCGAGACTTTGGACTATCTGGACACATCCTTCGGGAAATGGTTCATGCATGTTTGTTGCCAGGGGCAACAAGATCAAGCTGGTAAGGATTTAAGTATCCCTTAATTTTTCTATTTTTTTTCTATGATCGATGAGGCCCCTTTACCATTCTGTCTAAATAGGCTATTCTATTTGTACAGATATGGAATAGGGGCTCATTCAATTCTTCTTTGTTTATTAGAGTTTAGTCCAAGTTTTTTTGTTTCATCGCGGGGTAGAGCAGTTTGGTAGCTCGCAAGGCTCATAACCTTGAGGTCACGGGTTCAAATCCTGTCTCCGCAACATTTTTTTTTCAAGAAATGTAAGTTTGATTCTATTAACTAGTCATTAATTAATACGTGTCTTTTGGGACGCGAGGAAAAAATTACTATATTTCCCGGTCAACTATACCGAATCTTTTATCTTTTTGAATCCATTTATTTTTGGGCGGATAGCGGGAATCGAACCCGCGTCTTCTCCTTGGCAAGGAGAAATTTTACCATTCGACTATATCCGCATTGTTTTGCCTTCTTGATAAAAAATTTATGGATAATATTTGTTAAAAGCTAGACGAGATACACTCTTTGGTTTGGGGTCATTTCATAAAATTCTACCACCAAATCAATTCAATTAACAATTCTATTAATATATATATATTAATATTATATATTATATTTATTCTATATATTTAATATTGAATCCCATATTCAAAAATATATGATTCTTTTATTTCCATAAAATATTATATTCTATATTGATATCAGATATCAATTTTTTATTAGTTTTTTTATTTAGTTATTTATTACTATTTCATATTTAGTAACTATTTATTAATCTTTTATTCAAATTTCATTCAAGTTCCAGAAGTTCGACCCCCCCTCTAAATTTTTTATTTATTTGCATTTTATGGACTTATATTGAATTTGAATGTGTAATTCATGGAATGGGAGGGGGTCATCTCATTTTTGGATCTGCAACGAATGAATTCAAGAGATAAGAGAATTAAGGATACCCACCAAGAAGACTAATCCAATCCATAAAGATGTACCAGAAAATACAACATTTTTGTTACTCGACCAACCATCAGGAGACGCAAATACAACGGGTACACTAATCAGTAAGATTGATGAAGTAATAATTAATGCAAAAACAGCCAATTGGAAAGCAATAGTCATGTTTTTAATCCTCCAAGCTATTAACAAAAGAATATATACCATTTAATCCTCTTACCCACTAAAAATTTTTAATAAATAAAGGGATTTTATCATGAATCCGTTGATTCGAGATGACTTAGTTCCAATTTCTTTTTACCACTTTTATTCTATTCGGGCATGAAGTTAAAGGTTCTTTTTGACTTCACAAATGGGTATACTGGATCGCGTATCTCATTTATTTATATAGCCAGATTGATAGACTTATAAAGAAAGTAACACCCTATATCTTTCTCTACATAGTGATCGTATTAACTCATAGGGCTATGTTCTATTTGGCGAAAAAAAAATAAAATAGAAATTATCTTTCGGAGAGATGGCCGAGTGGTTGATGGCTCCGGTCTTGAAAACCGGTATAGTTCATAAAAATAACTATCGAGGGTTCGAATCCCTCTCTCTCCTTTTGTTGGATGAATTTTTATCTTTATTGGCTTTTTTTACTTCTTAGCATGATAAATAAAGGAGAATGGCTCGGCTGGATAGTATAGCCGAGCCAGAAAAAATTAGATTGAATTGAAAGAAACAAAGAA